GCTTGGATTACATCTAGACAAATAGAAGCAGGACGACGTGCAATGACACGAAATGTACGCCGCGGTGGAAAACTGTGGGTACGTGTATTTCCAGACAAACCGGTTACAGTAAGAACCGCGGAAACACGTATGGGTTCAGGGAAAGGATCTCCCCAGTATTGGGTAGCTGTCATTAAACCTGGTAGAATACTTTATGAAATGGATGGAGTAGCCGAAAATCTAGCACGACGGGCTATTTCAATAGCGGCGTCAAAAATGCCTATCAAAACTCAATTCATTATTTCAGAATCTCAGAATAGTATAGTAATATAGGGCAAAAGTCTTAAGAATAAAAAAAAACAATTGTGGGTTTCTTTTTGACAAACAATATTTCTTTTTTTTTTTCTTTGTCCTTTGTTGCACTGAAAGAACAGATTACAAAAAAAAATGATTCAACCTCAGACCCTTTTGAATGTAGCAGATAACAGCGGGGCTAGAAAATTGATGTGTATTCGAATCATAGGAGCTAGTCATCGTCGATATGCTCATATTGGTGACGTTATTGTTGCTGTGATCAAGGAAGTAGTACCAAAAGCAACCCTAGAAAGATCAGAAGTAGTCAGAGCTGTAATTGTACGTACTTGTAAAGAACTCAAACGCGACAACGGCATCATAATACGATATGATGACAATGCTGCAGTTATCATTGATCAAGCAGGAAATCCAAAAGGAACTAGAATTTTTGGTGCGATCGCCCAGGAATTGAGACAGTTAAATTTCACTAAAATAGTTTCATTGGCTCCTGAGGTATTATAAGGCAAGACCTCAATATAGTTATACTATTTAATTCAGTATTTAAATGACATAAATGAATTAGTAGATCGGTGTCTCATGCATATACCTTTAAAAAAATAAGTAAAAAAAACATGTTGATTATAACTTGGGGAGCAACACGAATTTTCGTTTACCATGGACACTATTGCTGACATAATAACCTCTATACGAAATGCTGACATGAATCGAAGGGGAAGGGTTCGACTGGTATCTACTAAGATTACCGAGAACATTGCTAAAATACTTTTACGAGAAGGTTTTATCGAAAACGTAAGAAAACATCAGGAAGGCAAAAAATCCTTTTTGGTTTTAACCCTACGACATAGAAGAAATAGAAAAGGAACATATAGACCTTTTTTAAATTTAAAAAGAATCAGCCGACCCGGTCTGCGAATCTATGCTAACTATCAACAAATTCCTAGAATTTTAGGCGGGATGGGGATTGTAATTCTTTCAACTTCTCGAGGTATAATGACAGACAGAGAAGCCCGACTAGAGGGAATCGGCGGAGAAATTTTGTGTTATATATGGTAATCAGTCTGATTTCCGAATTGTATCCAGAACTTCCCTCTTTTTTTGGAAAAAAAAAAAAAAAGAAAAAAGACCGGGTTATCTAATATAACTCCTCCCATCTTACCTTAGTTAATACTTCGAGAAGGTTCTACCTGAAATGAAAGAAAAGTTCATGAAGGTTTAATTACTGAATCACTTTACTCGTATGCTCCAGGGATTCGTTTAAATTTAAATAATGAAGATCTGATTCTCGGCTATACTTTTCAGGTACTTTAAGAAGGATCAAACGTAGTTTTATACGTATACTACCGTAGGATAGAGCAAAAATAGAACTGAGTCCTTATGATTCAACCAGAGGACGTATAATTTGTAGACTCCACAATAAGGATTCGAATGATTAGGTACTTCAATATTCCTTTCAGAAGATACAGTTCAACGTTCAAAAATTTCAAGAAACTTTTTCCAATAAGTAAATTCAGAATTAAATTCTAATTAAATTAAGGAATATAATTAAATATAAGGAAAAGGAATAAGAATTATGAAAATAAGGGCTTCTGTTCGTAAAATTTGCGGAAAATGTCGACTAATCCGTAGGAGAGGACGAATTATCGTAATTTGTTCCAACCCGAGACATAAACAAAGACAGGGATAGTCCTTCTATCCTAAAAGAGACTCACCGATCTTAAAGAAAACGATGAACAAATCAAAATAGAGGATCTATTTTGACATGAAATGGATATATCCATATATCTTTGACTTATCCTTATGAAATGATAAAATATGGCAAAACCCATACCAAAAGTTGGTTCACGTAAGAATAGGCGCAGTAGTGCACGTAAAAGTGCACGTAGAATACCAAAAGGAGTTATTCATGTTCAAGCAAGTTTCCACAACACCATTGTTACTGTTACAGATGTACGGGGTCGGGTGATTTCTTGTTCCTCCGCCGGCACTTGTGGATTCAAGGGTAGAAGAAGAGGGACGCCTTTTGCTGCTCAAACCGCAGCAGGAAATGCTATTCGAGCAGTAGTGGATCAAGGTATGCAACGAGCAGAAGTTCGGATAAAGGGTCCTGGTCTCGGAAGAGATGCAGCCTTACGAGCTATTCGTAGAAGTGGTATACTATTAAATTTCGTACGGGATATAACTCCCATGCCACATAATGGTTGTAGACCGCCGAAAAAAAGACGTGTATAGAAATAGAAACACTAAAGGGATTTCAAGAGAAATAAAGGATTCATCTTATCAAATAAAATCAAATATCAAATAATAAGTATTACTTTATGGTGCGAGAGAAAGTAAAAGTATCGACTCAGACGCTACAGTGGAAGTGTGTTGAATCAAGAGCAGAAAGTAAGCGTCTTTCTTACGGACGCTTTATTCTAGCTCCCCTTATGAAAGGTCAAGCCGACACAATAGGCATTGCGATGCGAAGAGCTTTGCTTGGAGAAATAGAAGGAACATGTATTACACGCGCAAAATCTGAGAAAATACCACATGAATATTCTACCATAATAGGTAGTCAAGAATCAGTACATGAAATTTTAATGAATTTGAAAGACATTGTATTGAGAAGTAATCTGTATGGAACTTGTAACGCGCTTATTTGTGCCAAGGGTCCGGGGTATGTAACTGCTCAAGATATCATCTTACCGACTTCCGTGGAAATCGTTGATCATACACAACATATAGCTAGACTAACAGAACCAATTGATTTGTGTATTGAATTACAAATCGAGAGGCATAGAGGATACGGTATAAAAACGAAAAAAAACTTTAACGACGGAAGTTACCCTATAGATGCTGTATTCATGCCCGTTCGAAATGCGAATCATAGTATTCATTCGTATGGGAACAGTAATGAAAAGCAGGAGATACTTTTTTTAGAAATATGGACAAACGGAAGTTTAACTCCTCAAGAAGCACTTCGCGAAGCCTCCCGGGCTTTGATTAATTTATTTATTCCTTTTTTACATCCAGAAGAAGAAAAAAACTTCAATTTAGAAAACAATCAACACAGGGTTACTTTACCCTTTTTTCTTTTTCATGATAGATTAGCTAAACTAAGAAAAAATAAAAACGAACTTGCATTGAAATCGAGTTTTATTGACCAATTAGAATTGCCTCCTAGGATCTATAATTGTCTCAAAAAGTCCAATATACATACATTATTTGACCTGTTGAATAACAGTCAAGAAGAACTTATGAAAATTGAACATTTTCGTATAGAAGATGTCAAACAAATATTGGACATTCTAGAAAAGAAGTAGACAAATTTTTCTAATTTGATTTCCAAAAAAATAAAATGATTTGGAACCTTCAGCACAATCCATCTATTAACAACAGAATTTAATAAATAGATCTAGGGAGAATTCACTTTAACAAGTGACTACTCCCTAGATACGCACGTCAGAATATTTTACAATTGAATCAATTTAAAAAAGACCTAAAGTCAGGGCTTTATCAATCGGTAACGTTGCTCCAATACCCAACCACAGGGCCACTGCGGTACCAATCAAAAAGACGGTTGTCGCTACTGGACGACGAAATGGATTTTGGAATTTATTAACATTTTCCAAAAAGGGTACTGTTAATAATCCTGTGGGCACTGACACCATTAAAAGAACACCCAATAACTTGTTAGGGACTGTACGAAGTATTTGAAATACAGGAAAGAAATACCATTCCGGTAATATTTCCAAAGGAGTTGCAAAAGGATCCGCGGGTTCACCAATCATTGAGGGTTCTAGAACCGCCAAGCCTACGTTACAAGCAATAGTACCAAGAATTACTACTGGAAATATATATAAAAGATCATTGGGCCATGCGGGTTCCCCGTAATAATTATGACCCATACCTTTAGCTAATTTAGCTCTTAATACAGGATCGTTCAAGTCAGGTTTCTTTGTTATTGGGATAGGTGAATTCTTATAGATCCATCCCCCGAAAGAACCGGACATGATAAGTTTTCATCATCCGGCTCGAGCAAGACTCAATCGAATCAAATAAAAAAAATGGATACATCTAAAAGAAATCTATATCTTAAGATATATATGGTATCCACACATATATGAATGATTCTATATGTAAAAAAAGGAATTCAATTCTTACAGGTAAATGCTCAATACCCAAGTAAGCGTACAAAGTTGATGCTTTCTGGGCCGTCTCAGCCCTTGCGATCGACCTTTCTCTCCAAAAATATCGAGAATTTTCACATACAAAGGATTTACTTGTTACTAATATAGTCTAACCTTTGCTCTTCTTTAGATCTCTTGTTTCACTCCGATAGTATAATAAATAAAAAATCGGATCGATGCAGAGGAAATGAATGCATTTTCATACTATTAAGTAAGAAAGTAAAAATAGTCAAAACAAATTTTTGATTATGCCAAATCACTTATTCTACTGGATCTTACGGAGCCTGCTCCTGCACAACATCACAGGGTCTGATCATAGAAAAGATTCTCTTCAAGCGAACCAGCCTATCCTTCGGGATTTCTCGGTGGTTGGAACAAAGACACATTTGGTTATGAATTCCAATGTAGCAGATAAAGGCATATTTCTGCACGGCTCAATCAATAGTTCAAGTCACACACTCCCATAATCCATTTTATCTTCGGAGAATTTCCTTCAACTATTCATATCATATTCATATCATGCCAAATAAATAATAAACTATTGTGGAGTTGAAAGAAAATATCCAAATACATGTCTTATTTTTTTTTTCAATAATCCATATTTGTAGCAATGAAATACTATTGGCTCTTCCTCCCCCAAGTAATAAGATAACTAATTGATTACAAATATCTCAAATATTTATGGGCCGTAATTTTCTATAAAGGACCAGAAATGCCTTGCTTACGTATCATTAGAAAATGCATTAACATAAATACGGCAGTAAGAAGAGGTAATACAAAAGTGTGTAAACTATAAAAACGGGTCAAAGTGGATTGTCCCACACTAGCACTTCCACGTAATAACTCCACCAAAGGCGATCCTATTACCGGAATAGCTTCCGGCACACCTGTTACAATTTTGACTGCCCAATAACCAATTTGGTCCCGAGGTAAGGAATAACCTGTTACACCAAAGGATGCGGTCAATACAGCCAGAACCACACCTGTAACCCAAGTTAATTCACGAGGTTTTTTAAAACCACCGGTGAGATAGACGCGAAATACATGCAGGATCATCGTTAAGACCATCATACTTGCCGACCATCGATGAACTGATCGAATTAACCAGCCAAAGTTAGCTTCAGTCATTATGTATTGAACCGAGGCAAAAGCCTCAGTAACCGTCGGGCGGTAGTAAAACGTCATAGCAAACCCTGTAGCTACTTGTACTAAAAAACAAGTAAGCGTAATTCCTCCTAGACAATAAAAAATGTTAACATGAGGAGGAACATATTTACTAGTTATATCATCCGCAATTGCCTGAATCTCGAGGCGTTCTTCAAACCAATCATAGACTTTATTGAGATAGGTAAACCAATAGGACTCCCCCTCTAAGAACTGTATATGAGAATTTCATCTCGTACAGCTCAAACAAAAACACCCAAATATTGGCTGAAACGGATATATAATAAAAAACGAACCTCTTAATCCGTAGATAAAAAAGAGTAAAAATCAGAGTCAAATCCGAGAACTCTTGTTGGAGTTATAATGCCAAAAAATCAAGTCGGCGCTTTCGTCTTTATGTCGATCGTTCCAGGCCTCTTGAGTCTTCTATTTACCTACTCTTTTCTCTTTCTTTCTTTGCTTTTCTTTTTTATTTATTATTGAGAGGAATTATCTTGTTAAGACCCTATGAATCAATTGAAACCTCAGATTCATACTAGAACCACGATGATTCACTAAAACCTTCAAACTAAGTCCAAAGATTCCCTGAGTAAGAACCTTTGAATCATCACTTATTCAATAAATAGGGTATAATAACTACAAATACAAAGAAAGGCTTGTCCTTTAATCAAAATAAGCATAAACACGAGTTTGAAAGAAGAAAACACTTTAGATTTCTATTTAGAATCTAACTCCTTAACTCTTTCTTTGAATTTTTTTTAGAATCCGGCTGCGAGGTTTGAATATTACGTATGAATCATAGTTCGAATACTTCGTTATCCATTTCATATTTTCCGTGCTCCAGATAATATCCCGACGGAGTAAAACTATCTCTATCAAGACAACAGACTCATTTTCTGTACTATCAATAGGATCAATTATAACAAGTCACACACTCATATTCCGGAACTACAGAAACAAATAAATTTCACGGTCGAACTACCAAAACAGACTGGGATAAAAATATGAGACCGAAAAGTTTCGCTTTTTAGATTGATAGATTGAAAAATCTAATTCATTCTAATTCCATCCAGTAAAACAGAAGAATTATAAATCTCCAAAAGAATAGATAGAAATATCGCAAATAGACCCATTGCAACACCCATCAAAGGAGTCGTTCCCCATCCAGGGGCAACTTTACCATATTCCGAATTCAGTGGTTTCAAAAAGGCCCCTACAGCAGTTCGTCTTGGACCAGATCTAGAACTACTTTCAACGCTTTGTGTAGCCATAAATCTTATTTTGTATTCAGTGAGATCTGTTGACTTTGTATACCATTCCGTTGTAAAATCTTATCATAGATCCATCGTGGTCTTGAAGTTATATAATAATGGAAACAGCAACCTTAGTCGCCATCTCTATATCTGGTTTACTTGTAAGTTTTACCGGGTACGCCTTATATACTGCTTTTGGGCAACCCTCTCAACAACTAAGAGATCCGTTCGAGGAACACGGGGACTAGTTGAAGTAATGAGCCCCCCAAGATTGGGGGGCTCATTACTTCAATTGAGATAATGAAAAATCATTTCACTTTTTTATTTTAGTTGGAACTTTAGGCGGATCTCGAAAAAAGATAGCGAAAAAAATTATCCCTAAGGTCGATACTAAGAGGAATGTATAAACCAATGCTTCCATAAATTCGATCGTGGTTTACAATTATAGCTTCCATACCTGTTTATTTGGGATCATCCCCCGGGTAAAGAAAGAGCAAGAGTCAACGAAAAGGCATCGATTGAATTTAAATCAAGATTTTTCCAACAACCTATGTCAAAAAAAGAAACGAAAAATAACAAAGCAATCTTGCATCAGACTGCTTGTCTTTTTGTAGTTGGATCTCCAACTTTTTGGAATGCTCCAAATTCTACTTGAACATCCAAATCTGGATCAATACCGGCAAAAACATCTCTAAAGAGGGTTCTAGCACCATGCCAAATGTGGCCAAAGAAGAAGAGTAGGGCAAACGAAGTATGCCCAAAAGTAAACCAGCCCCTTGGACTGCTACGAAAAACGCCGTCGGATTTCAAAGTAGCACGATCTAATTCAAAAATTTCACCCAATTGAGCACGTCTAGCATATTTTTTCACAGTAGCAGGATCGCTATAACTCACTCCATTGAGTTCGCCACCATAGAACTCAACAGTTACACCTACTTGTTCGACACTATACTTCGATTCTGCCCTTCTAAAAGGGACATCGGCTCGAACAATTCCGTCTCCGTCTACCAAAACAACGGGAAATGTTTCAAAAAAAGTAGGCATACGACGTACAAAAAGTTCGCGCCCTTCTTTATCTTTAAAGATAGGGTGTCCTAACCACCCAACAGCAATTCCATCCCCGTTGTCCATTGAACCCGCTCTGAATAATCCTCCTTTTGCCGGATTATTTCCAATGTAATCATAAAAAGCTAACTTTTCGGGAATTTTAGACCAAGCTTCTGATAAACTTTGATTTTCGGCTAGCCCAGCACTAACTCTTCGATAGATTTCTTGCTGGAAGTAGCCCTGATCCCATTGATAACGAGTAGGACCAAATAATTCGATGGGAGTAGTAGCTGAACCATACCACATAGTTCCAGCAACAACAAAAGCTGCAAAAAAGACAGCCGCGATACTACTGGAAAGGACAGTTTCAATATTTCCCATGCGTAATCCTTTGTATAAACGTTGGGGTGGACGGACACTAAGATGGAATAAGCCCGCTAATATGCCCAATGTGCCTGCTGCAATATGATGAGAGGCTATTCCTCCTGGAACAAAAGGATCAAAACCTTCCACACCCCACGCTGGACTTACAGGTTGTACCTTTCCAGTTAGTCCATAAGGATCGGACACCCATATTCCCGGACCAAACAATCCTGTTACATGAAATGCGCCAAAACCAAAGCAAGCCACTCCTGAGAGAAATAAATGAATTCCAAAGATCTTGGGTAAATCCAAAGAAGGTTTTCCTGTGCGCTCATCACAGAAAACTTCTAGATCCCAATACACCCAATGCCAGATAGCTGCCAAGAAGCAAAGGCCAGAAAAGACAATATGTGCTGCGGCCACACCTTCGTAACTCCAAAAACCCGGATTCGTTATAGCCCCCCCTGTAATATTCCAGCCGCCCCACGAATTGGTTATTCCTAAACGGGTCATGAAAGGTAGAACGAACATACCTTGTCTCCACATTGGATCAAGAACGGGGTCAGAGGGATCAAAAACTGCCAATTCATATAGAGCCATCGAACCAGCCCAACCAGCAACCAGGGCTGTATGCATTATATGAACAGCAAGTAAACGGCCGGGATCATTCAAAACAACAGTATGAACACGATACCAAGGCAAACCCATGGAAATACCCCTTTATCAATGAAAAATAGACACTGTGTAACTTTATTGCATTGGACTATGCTACGGGCCTCCCTCCTTTGGAAGGGTTTTTCGGAGAAAGAATTACTATTTGCTCTATTCTTTTAGCAATAATGGAAGAATTCAAAAATGAGAAGCAGATCTATTTTATACCCGATAAGTATCAATACGCAATGGGGGATTGATTCCAGTTTCTATGAACAAATGCATCTCATCATTCAAAGGACCTATTCGTACAAATTTTCTTTCATTTTCATTCATTCTTCTTCCTTTACTTTAGTTTCTGGCCTTATTCTATTCACTCTATTCACTCTATGTATATGAGCCAATATTATACAGTAAACCTCTTGTTACGCTTCCACATCAAAGTGATACGACGTGGTGAATCCTTTTTCCTTTTATGCCTATTGGTATTCCAAAAGTGCCTTTCCAAGGTCCGGACGATGAAACTAGTTCTTGGGTTGACTTATAGTGCGACTTGTCAAATAGATTGGGTCATATGGGATTACCCCGTTCTCTCCCCCGATCGAGATATCCTCTGTTTCGCCATTAATTGAATTTTCAATTATTTGAAGCGCGAAGTACAATGATAGATCCATTTTTTTGGGGGTATCCAGATTACTATTTTCAATTATAATGATTTATGGTTGGATTGGTTGGATCAATAAAATGAAGCATTCAGACTCCGTTTATAAAATTATAAAAAAACCAAGCGGTAATATATCCGCGATTACCACCTATATCATAAAATTTTCATTCAAAAACTGAGTAACAGAAGCGATTTCAAACTGTTAATTAATCGAATAAAATCATAAATACGTAAAATCAGAAATACGGCAAATTTTTGGCAGGCGACATGAAAGGAATTAGGGAGAAATCGCATCAAAAAAAAAAGACGTGGTATTGGGGCGATTTGTTCTATATGTGCAAATCAAAATCGGGCGGATCTTTACTCGGAGTAGAACATAAACCTAAAAATTTTGAATCAAAAAGAAAGAAGCCCATTTAGGAACAAGAAAATGACATCATGATTTGGATTGAATCCTGATGAAAAAGCACATCAATGAAAAGAAAAGTTTATTCGATAAGATTAATCTATTTTTTCTATATTATAGAAAAAATAGATTAAGGAGCTGATCTTTCTTTAATGGTAAAAAAGAACAAGCTCCTTTGTTAGAAGGAACGCTCTCAAAAACGAGGGATGCCCGAAATCTACACATTGATTTCTTTTTTACAATTTTTATCGAACCGTATGCATCAAAAGATGCCTGTACGGCTCCTAAAGGATCAATTTTTATCCTAATCAACCGACTTTATCGGCAAAGATTACTTTTTTTAGCCGAAGAGATTGATAGCGAAATCTCAAATAACATTATTGGCATTATGGTATTTCTTAGTCTAGAGGATCCCACCAAAGAGCAGTATTTGTTTCTAAACTGTCCTGGCGGAGGGGTAATACCCGGAATTAGTATTTATGATGCTATACAATTTGTGACACCCGATGTGAATACAATAGACATAGGATTGGCCGCTTCAATGGGATCTTTTCTCCTGGTCGGAGGAACAATTACCAAACGTATGGCATTCCCTCACGCTAGGGTAATGATCCATCAACCGAGTACTTCTTTTATTCCGGATTCCCAACAAACAAAGGAATTTATCCTGGAAGTGGGTGAACTGGCAAAGTTTCGCGAGGCAATCATAGAAGTTTATGTACAAAGAACGGGCAAACCCTTCTGGGTGATATCCCGGGATATGGAACGAGATATTTTTATGTCAGCCACAGAAGCAAAAGATTATGGAATTATTGATCTTATAGCAGATTAAGCAATTTAATCTTTAATAAAAAATAACAGCACAAGGTCAAAATTGAAGATTGAGTTTTTTTATTTAATCCCCTTATTCCTTCTTAATAAGAGAGTAAGGGGATTAAATAAAAAATATTAGATAGAAAAAAAAGTGATTCGGTTAGGATTGATCTAAACCGAACTCTTATGTATATGATTCAACATGCCAACAATTAAACAACTTATTAGAAACGCAAGACAGCCAATCAGAAATGTCACGAAATCCCCTGCTCTTAGGGGATGTCCTCAGCGTCGAGGAACATGTACGAGGGTGTATGTGCGACTCGTTCAAATCATGGGCTGAGAAAAAAGTTTCTTTTTTCAATATTCATGATCAATACTATAGAATGGGGTTCTTCCCTGCACTAGCTAAAATCAAAGGGGTAGATCCACCATATACTTCTATTGTGTATAATTTTTATGGTTTCCGTTGGTGCAAATCCAATCATGAATTTAAGATGAGAACAACTTCCCCATTGGTAGCAAACGCTTATCCATTAAGCGGGGAAAATCCTATTGAAATAAAAAAGCAAAAGGATTATGCTTGCAAGGAACGGACTAACAGGGTCAGCTAGCCAACGAATCTTTATAATTAAATATCGTTACCGTATAAGATAGATCTAGTTGTGAAAGATCTATTACTGAAAAATTCATGGGGTAGAGCCAAAAAGTGTGAACTGTACAAGTTACCAATAGCATTGATTAAATGAAGAAAGGAGCTCCGGTGTATAGAAGGGACCTCGCCGTTTAAGACCAAACCATAGAAACGATGGAACCCACGATTTAGTTATCCATTTCTATTTACTATTCTTCTATTTATTATGGATCTCTAGGATCAATACAATTGCTTATTTCTAAGTAAAATGCCTAGAGAAAATCGTGGTCGGGAAGGTTATAGTAGCAAAAGCCATTGGAATTTTTATTTTATACATTGGAACAATCCGTTTTGTTATTAACAAACTAGTAAGGGAAGGGTAAAAGAATAACAGTACGAAAGACTTAGTTATTCATCAAAGTTTCTTTTATTCAATGACTAGAATTAAACGAGGATATATAGCTCGAAGACGCCGAACAAAAATGCGTTTATTTGCGTCAAGCTTTCGAGGGGCTCATTCAAGACTTACTAAAACTATTAATCAACAGAGAATACGAGCTTTGGTTTCGTCTAATCGGGATAGAAAGAGGAAAAAAAGAGACTTTCGTCGTTTATGGATCACCCGAGTAAATGCAGTAATTCGCGGCATGGGAGTATCCTATAGTTATAACCAGCTGATACACAATCTGTACAAAAAAAAATTGCTTCTTAATCGTAAAATACTTGCGCAAATAGCTATATCAAATAAGAACGGTCTTTATATGATTTGCAACAATATTCTTTCTCAGCAGGAATCCCCCGGAATGCTTTAAATTAAATAAATGGAGTTGTGAACTCGGGGAAGGTAGAGTAGAAATTAGTATGATAAAAAATTACGATCAGGTCATCAAACCAAAATGAGTGAAGACACTAGATTAAAAAAAGATTTTTTTCTTACAATACGCCATTTTATCAGATTTTTAGAATAAAACACCAGTCCACGTTTGAGTTCGGATTCGAATTTGGATTCAATTGAATTGAAGAGTAAGCCTACTGAATTGAAGAGCAAGCCTACCTTTTTCTGGTTCTACGACCTATAGTTCTAGCGGTCGACTCGCTTCTTTCAAATTGGTTCTCATTATTAATAAAGGGTAACGAAGATAAAATACGAGCTTGTTTTATAGCAAGAGTAATTAATCGTTGTTGTTTTAAGGTTAATCTATTTACACGCCTAGATAATATTTTTCCTTGTTCACTAATAAATCGACTAATTAAACCCATGTTTCTATAATCAATTTGATCCCCCGATTGGATCGGGGGCAAACGCCTACGAAAAGATCGCTTGGATTTAAGAAAGGGTCGCTTGGATTTAAGAAAGGGTCGCTTGGATTTAAGAAAGGGTCGCTTGGATTTATCCATGATTTGTTTATTCCTTATCTTTAATTTGTTTATTCCTTATCTTTAAAAAGAATCCTATCCCTATATAAAATATATATATATATCAAACCCTATTTTTATAGCGGACTAAATTTTAAATTCTAGAATTAATAAATAGGATTTAGGATTTGGTTTGTTCATTTTATTTTATTTTTAATTAATTTTGAATCTCTTTCTTTTTTTTATATTATTCTTTTATATTACTCTATTTATGTAATTCTATAATATATATATTCTATATATATATATATAGAATTCTAAGATATTAGAATATCATAACTAATTTAGGTTTATAGAAATCAAAATTGACTATATAAATTCACTCGAAATTGATATTTTCTTTAAATTGGGATTTTCTTCTATAACTTATAGAATAATATTTTCCTCTAAGAATCTTATATAGTTTAAATAATTATCGTTAAAATAATCTAATAGTTTTATTTAATTTTAATAATATATTAGGGAATAGTCCGCCTATTTATTAGAAGGAGCACGTACAGGTAGATCTATTTCTTTATCTCCCCGTGAATTGTATGTTTGTGACAATAAGGACAGAATTTCCTCAATTCCAATCGGTTAGGTGTATTGTGTCGATTTTTTTGAGTAATATATCTGGAAATGCCCGTTGATTTTTTATTAACGCCGTTTCGAACACAAATAGTACATTCTAAAATAATCGTTACTCGAACATCTTTACTTTTGGCCATGAACCCCCCTTTGGGTTTTTCATTCACCCCACTATTCTATTTTCCGATCAAAAACGAAGAAGAAGAAAGAAAAAAAAAATAGAAGTTACTAACTCAAAATCAAATTATCAAAGAGTTCATTGCAATCAATTGCAATTAATATAATTATAATAAAGAAAATAGTAAATCAATATAGAATAAATTTTAGTAAATAATAAGTAATACAATGATTTCTAACTCTATTTAGAATCACAGTACAGTATTTCATTTAATTATCTTGTAGAATACTGTTACCCTCTCCACACTTCCATTTTCCCCCTACTAGTAATTGTCTTGGAACCTGAACCGAAGTTTTGGTGAGGTTGAAAATTCACTTTTTTCTTCCCCCCAGCCCTTCCTTATTCCTTCTATCTAATTCTAAAAAAAAAAAAGGTTAGATTTGATTGTATTACTAATTTGCTTCACCTCTTCCTACGGAAATAACTAGAAGGAAAAAAAAGGAAATGTCAACGCATCTGGAAAAAAACGATTGATCTCTATCAATAAACCTGCTAAAGAACCAAACCATAGAGCACTTAATACCGGCGCTACGGAAAGATATGTTTTTAGATTTCGCATTTTAAATCCTCCTTCTTTCTTGTATTACATTATGGTAATACATATATAATCAGTAGTTAAGGACGCTTTTTTTGTTTATGTGGACGCGGAATCCCGACTTTAAAATTGAAATTGAAATGTACAACGATTCGAGAAATAATATTTTACTTTTCTTAAAACAGAAAAAAAAAAGGTCCGTTTTCGCCTGAGAAATTCGCGCGAAAAAGATTTCTATTATAATATTTATATATATATTATTATAATATATGGTAATATATTATATTATCTGATATATGAGTAATATGAGTATATGAAAAAACAAAAAGAGGAAAAGGTAAGATCGATTTTCTATATATATATAGAAATAAAAAAAAAAAAAGAAAAACAGAAAAGAAGGGTGTGGAAAACAAAACAAGGATTCTATAAAATGACACTGTAGACCCATTCAAAGGGATGTAGCGCAGCTTGGTAGCGCGTTTGTTTTGGGTACAAAATGTCGCGGGTTCAAATCCTGTCATCCCTACACTTCGCCTCTGAGCAGTAAAAAGGGAGCTTTTTTAGATCGAGTAAAAAAAATTGATATAATTAGAGCATATTATATATGCTTTAATTATATCATATTCATTATGATAGTATAGGTATGCAAGACGCCCTGAGGTTATAACTACTCTTGTTTACGGTCTTTTCCATTATGATAAGAAAGCGCTCTTAGTTCAGTTCGGTAGAACGTGGGTCTCCAAAACCCAATGTCGTAGGTTCAAATCCTACAGAGCGTGATTCCGCTCTTGTTAGGTCGAAAATTACACCGAACTGAAATAATTGACCAGCAATCTGAAAAGGACC